AATCAGAGGAATAATTGGGGCTAGGGTCTCGAATTTATTAATAGAAGTATCTATTAGAAATGAATTCTCTAGCATTTGAATCCTTACCACCGAAGTGTTTAGTCGTACACTTGAAAGATAGCCCAGAAAATAGAAGGAATGATTGTATAATTGGTTTATATGGATCCTGTCCGGTAGAGACCACAAGTAAAAATGACATTGCCAAAAATGGACAAGGTGAGATTTCCATTTCTTCATCAGAAGATGAGTCCCCTTTGAAGCCAGAATGGATTTTCCTTGATATCTGACATAATGCATGAAAGGGTCCTTGAACAACCATAGGGTCTTCTGAAAATCATTACGAAGCACTACTACAAGATGTTCTATTTTTCCATAGAAATGTGTTCGCTCAAGAAAAGTTCCAGAGGATGTTGATCGTAAATGAGAAGATTTTTTATGGAGAAACACTAATACGGATTCACATTCATATACATGAGAATTATATAGTAACAAGAAGAATCTTTGATTCTCTTTTGAAAAAAGAGAAATGGATTTCTTTGGAGTAATGAGACTATTCGAATTACGATACTCGTGGAGAAAGAATCGCAATAAATGCAAAGAGGGGGCATCTTGTATCCAGCAGTGAAGGGTTTGAACCAAGATTTCCAGATGGATGGGATGAGGTATTAGTATATCTGACACATGATTTAAATGTGATAATTTGTCCTCGAAAAAGGGAAATATTGAATGAATAGATCGTAAATTATGAGATTTTGCTATTTCTTTTTCTTCTAGGGAAGATACTAATCGCAGCGAGAATGGAATTTCCATAATGACTGCAAAACCCTCTGATACCATTTGAAAATAAAAATTCTTGTTGTGTCCAACGAATCTATTTTCGTTGGAATCATTAACCGAAAGAATCAAATGATTCTGTTGATGCATTCGAGTAATTAAACGTTTCACAATTAGTGAACTGGATTTATTGTCATAACCGAAATTTTCCATAGGTTCGTAAAAAATCGATCCATTTAAACCATGATCATGAGCAAGTGCGTAGATATACTCCTGAAATAGAAGCGGATATAGGAAGTGTTGTTGCCTAGATCTATCTATTTCTAAATATCCTTGTAATTCCTCCATTTGAAATTATACAAAGGCACGGGGGATTTCTTGGGTTATCAAATGATACATAGTGCGATACGGTCAGAACAGGGTATATAGTAAGAAAAGAATAGATACCCCGGGGACGGGGAGTCCAATGAACGGATCCTCTCTCTTTCCATCCAATTTGTTTGTGTTCGTTATAGTTACAAGAGATGGTTAGAAATCCTTTATTTTTGCAACCCGATCGCTCTTTTGACTTTGGAAGAAATTCTCTTTATCAGTATACCGTTTCTTCTACACATTCGTCTCCACTCCATAATAGAGAAAGAATAGTTAATAGTTAGGATTCATGAAAAAAAAAGGAATCGATGATCCACTCACAGGAGAACCCTTTCCCGCATCAGGCACTAATCTATTTTTAACGTCTAATTAGATCGGGTAATCATTCGAATTATGAACCGAGCTCGTTGCTTTTGGTTTCCTTATAATTGGAGCCATTAGGGCTCTATCCATTTATTCACTCGACCAAACTGTGAATTGATTTGGTACCGTTCCAAGAATCAAAACAAGATTTTCTACCGACCCAGGAAGTATTCTCAGAGTTCTCCATTGATACGACATGCTGTTTTTTCCATTCATTCCCTTTCAGGATCAGTCGTGGTCTTACAAACCATACCAATGGTATGGACGAATCTGTTGCTTCATCCAAATGTGTAAAAGATCCTAGCCGCACTTAAAAGCCGAGTACTCTACCGTTGAGTTAGCAACCCGTATAAATATGGTGTGTAGATACGATCGGAATAAAAAAAAAATAAATAAAGAGATTGGATTGCCCTAACCCATCAAAACATTGAACTAGCAACAAATCTAAAAGAAACATTTGATGATCAATTATGAACATCAAAATGTTCAGATCAGATTCAAATACAACGGATTCACGGATAAATATAGATAGATGTAAAAATTTGTGGACCCTCCTGTTTTGATCATTTTTTTTTCTTAAGAAGATACTTCTTGTGTCACAGTGAATCCGGCGAACCTAGTGAAGTAAAGAAACAAACTTATGGGACGTAGATAAATAGATCTATTTATCCACGATCGAATTATATTTGATCGATACACCATTGTCAATATAAATTGAATTTTGAGAAAAAAAAAAATGAAATAAAGAAAATAAAGACTTGTGTTGGATTGGCACTACATAGATAAGAAATGAAGTGTGTGGGGGGGAATAAATAAAGAAGAAGTAGGAAAAAAATCTCTGGTTTTCAATAGAAGTACAAACAATAGCAAGATTGATCCCTTATTTATTCGTAGAGTCCCAACGAAAACCATATGATTGATGGCAATCCCCTCAATTGCCAGTTATTTCACTCAATCTTTTTTTTTCTATTTCATAAATTTTATTTCGTTTGATTAATTCGAAGTTCCTTAAATACTTCCGCCCTCTTTGAAATATCATGAACAGTTCCTGTAGGTTGAGCGCCTTTTTCAAGGAAATATAGAATAGCAGGAACATTTGAATAAGTTTGGTTCTTTATCGGATCGTAAAAACCCACTTTACGAAGATCTCTTCCTTCTCTTCGGGATCGAACATCAATTGCAACGATTCGATAGATGGCTCATTGGGATAGATATAGATGAACAATGCCCCCCCTAGAAACGTATAGGAGGTTTTCTCCTCGTACGGCTCGAGAAAGAATGATTCGAATTTATGTATTGTATATAGTGGCAAATGGATCCATAAAATCATCAATTAGATTAGGATTTGAGTCGTTTTTTTTTTGGAAGGAATAAAAAAAAAAAGAAATCTCATTCGTACTCATAACTCAAGTTGGGTAATTCTCAAAGAGCTCGAAGGGAAATCCTTAGACATTTATTGAGCCGTCTCTAACCTCTTTTGTTTGTCTCGTCTAGAATCGATTTTCCTTTCTCATTCTGATCTAGTTATTGAGACAATTGAAAATGGCGTTTCCTTGTTCCGGTATCCTTTATCTTTGCTTTGAATCATTGGGTTTAGACATTACTTCGGTGATCCTTAATTGTTTCAAAATGGCAGCAACATACCTTTTGTTCTTTCTATTGAAGAATCATACAAATGGTTGATTCCCCTGTGATACACTTTTGATCGAAATAGTTTTACCAATTCCGACAAATTTTCCTTTTTTTGCTTTTTTATTTGAAACTTGTTCGAATTTGCGATTTCTATATCGAAGATATACTTACGAAGTTGTTCCAACTTATTGACTGGCACTAACCCTAGATCCTTCCCTCTGATAAATGAATCAAGAATTTATGCTCGAGCTCCATCATGTACTATTTACAACCCCCCCAAATGGGGTCCTGGTGGCACAGAACAAACTATGTCGAGCCAAGAGCATCTTCATTGATATATAAAAAAATGGTGGATGCAAGAATCCACAGCCGATCATGTCCTTCAAGTCGCACGTTGCTTTCTACCACATCGTTTCAAACGAAGTTTTACCATAACATTCCTCTAATTTGGACCGGTATGGAATTGATTCAATATGGAATCATGAATAGTCATTGGCTCCATCGGTGCATAGTAGTCCATACTTTATTTTTATATATGTATGAATAGGTATTTCTCTGGGGAAATCTCAGCAAAAAGCCAAATTAACCCATATTCTGTTATAGGAATGAAACACATTTATAAAAAACACGAAGAAATGAGTTGCTTAACACTTATTTATTTACATCTACATCTTCAACATATTGTTATATTGTTCGGGACGATCAATCATGAAAGATCCAATTCCAATTCTTTCTCGAACAACTAAACTAAAGACGAGTCTTTAATTCGATTACCAATACTGGAACAAAATAAAATGAGTCATTAACCAAATAAGCTATTCTAATGACCCGGAAAAGTCGCAAGTGACTCGATAGGATAGATTCACCAATCTCACACTTCTTCGAATAGCGAGGAGGTAAGGAATCATAAAAAATAAAATGGTTTCAAGAATTTCCTACTTCGACATCATTATCATTACTATAAATAAGTTTTCCTGTAAAGACTGAATTTCATTTGATCTCTAAATCAATCAAATCAACAAGTCGGCACAATCACAACGAGTAACTAAAAAGTTTAGCAGATATCTCATTGATTAAAGAGACGCGAATTCGATCATCATAAGAGAAATCCATGTTTCTTTTCCAATTGAATCATCAATGATTTAAATCAGATGGATGGGTCGAGAAAAAAATCCAATTTAGTTGTTTTCATGGGGATGGATAGAAAAGAGCTCATGGAAGATAAGATTAAGGTCGCTATTCTTTCATCTGATTGAGAAAATCCAAATCGTAGGAGTATGACCTTTCCGTATCGATCAGATACACCGAACAATTGTCACCGGGGGTCATCGTGTATATTTAAGAGATCACAAATCTTTTTCACCGAAACCGAAATACCGGTGTCACTGAAATAGAACAATAAAACTACATATGGGCATGGTTCATTTTCTACGGATTTTGCTTTATTTCAGATTCAGAAATTTTTCCATTTCCATAAAGATAAACTAAAGTGAATGGAATCTATGAATCCCCCCCACCCATCGTTACATTGATTTCCAATTATTCATTGGAGCCTGATGCAAAATAAAAGCAATTAAGTCCAAAGAAAATACATCTGTTCCGTATTGAACTTTATTGTTTGTTAATGAGATCCGGATGACACAGATATTGATTGAAATTGATACCTTCCTTTGCTAATTAACTCGTATCTACACGAATTCTATGGGGATCATGAATCATACTCAAAGCCAATCAAAAAAAGATCCTCTTATGGGATGCTATACCATCTTGTATAGGTACAAAGCCGAATGGGTCCAGATTAATTCGTTGTTTCTATTTTCTTTTTATTTTGCCCCACCCCAGCCTTAGGAGCTTTAATC